GTTTGTGATGATTTTGAAATCTTTTCTACTAGGTAATCTATTATCCTTATGCATGAAGATAATAAATTCGGTCGTTGCGGTCGGACTCTATTATGGATTTCTGACCACATTCTCCATAGGGCCCTCTTATCTCTTCCTTCTCCGAGCTCGGGTTATGGAAGAAGGAACCGAGAAGGAGGTATCAGCAACAACTGGTTTTATTACGGGACAGCTCATGATGTTCATATCGATCTATTATGCGCCTCTGCATCTAGCATTGGGTAGACCTCATACAATAACTGTCCTAGTTCTACCGTATCTTTTGTTTCATTTCTTCTGGAACAATCACAAAAACTTTTTTGATTATGGATCTACTACCAGAAATTCAATGCGTAATCTCAGCATTCAATGTGTATTCCTGAATAATCTAATTTTTCAATTATTCAACCATTTCATTTTACCAAGTTCAACGTTAGCCAGATTAGTCAACATTTATATGTTTCGATGCAACAACAAGATGTTATTTGTAACAAGTAGTTTTGTTGGTTGGTTAATTGGTCACATTTTATTCATGAAATGGGTTGGATTGGTATTATTCTGGATACGGCAAAATCATTCTATTCGATCTAATAAGTACCTTGTGTCAGAATTGAGAAATTCTATGGCTCGAATCTTTAGTATTCTCTTATTTATCACCTGTGTCTACTATTTAGGCAGAATGCCGTCGCCTATTGTCACTAAGAAACTGAAAGAAACCTCAGAAACGGAAGAAAGGGGAGAAAGTGAGGAAGAAAGCGATGTAGAAACAACTTCCGAAACGAAGGAGACTAAACAGGAACAAGAGGGATCCACCGAAGAAGACCCTTCCCTTTGTTCGGAAGAAAAGGAGGATCCGGACAAAATAGATGAAACGGAAGAGATCCGAGTGAATGGAAAGGAAAAAACAAAGGATGAATTCCACTTTCACTTTAAAGAGACATGCTATAAAGATAGCCCAGTTCACGAAGATTCTTATCTTGATACCTATCAAGGTAATTGGGAATTGGGAAGACTTAAAGAAGAGAAAAATGAAAATACTTTTTTCTGGTTTGAAAAACCTTTTCTTACTTTTCTTCTTTTCGATTATAAACGATGTTATTTATTTTATTATAAATAAAAAAATAAATAAAAATATTGATACATAAGATAAATACAAGAATAGATAAGACGAGATTCGTCCACCTCCCATATATTTAATCCCTTCCCCTATAAAAAAACTTGCAACACCAACACCATTTGTAATTCCATCAATTATACGTCTATCAAAAAACTGAGTTAGTTTGGTTAATCCTCTTATCCCCACGGTAAAAACTCTAGTATAAAAAATATCTATGTAACCACGATTATATGACCAATTGTATATCACATTTTTTATTCGGTCCACAAGAATTCTTTTAGGACCCCCTTTTACAAATGAATTGATTAAATCCAAATTCTGGAAAAATGAATAAGCGGATCCATATAAAATATATGCTATGAATAGTCCGAAAATTGCTATACTTACCGAAAAAATTGCATTTGTAAAAAATTCATCCAAATTTACAGAATAATTAGAACTTGAATGTAAAAGATTTGTTGATGGGGTTAACCATTTCGATAATATATCAAAATCTATATCTATTACTCCTTGATCAAAAGAAATTCCTATTGATCCAACCAACAAAGTAAATAGTACTAATACAAGAAGAGGAAATAGCATAGTATTGTCCGATTCGTGAGGATACATGGAAGTGTATTTATTTCCAAAGTAAGTACTAAAGTATCGTATCCTATTTCTTACATTATTATCAATTTTCGATCTTTCTTTTGCAAAAAAAGAAACCTTTTTATTCATTGTTGATAAAAGTAAATTTGGATTGACTCCTCTTGGAGTTCCTTTTCCCCATAGAGATATGGAATAGAACGAACCATTTTTCGTGCTACTGTAATTTTGAAAATGAACGCGGAAATACCCATCAAAGGTAAGTAAATATACCCGAAACATATAAAATGCGGTTAATCCTGCTGTGAAATAAGCTATTACTGCGAAAATTGGTGAATACAACCAACTATCATTAAGAATGTCATCTTTGGACCAAAAACAAGCAAGAGGTGGAATACCACAAAGAGAAAGTGTACCTAATAAAAAAGTAGTTCTTGTAATTGGAACATATCTTGTTAAACCACCCATAAGAACCATATTCTGACTTTTATCTGGTGAATATCCAACAATAGGTTCCATTGAATGAATAATAGATCCGGATCCCAAAAACAATAAAGCTTTTGAATAGGCATGAGTGATCAAATGGAATAAAGCAGCTCGATAAGAACCTATACCTAGAGCTAACATAATATAACCCAATTGAGACATTGTAGAATAGGCTAAGCTTTTTTTAATGTCTCTTTGAGCAAGGGCCAAAGTAGCCCCTAATAATAGTGTTATTACACCTATTAAAGAAATTAAATTCATTATATAAGGTATGACTATGAAAAGAGGAAGAAGCCGAGCTACAAGAAAAATTCCTGCTGCTACCATAGTAGCAGCGTGTATAAGAGCCGAAATAGGAGTGGGTCCTTCCATAGCATCAGGTAACCATACGTGAAGGGGGAATTGTGCGGATTTAGCAACTGCACCGACGAATAATAAAGAAGCACACAAGGTAGCAAATAAAGAATTGACCCCATTATTCTGGATTAAGTTATTAGTTATTTCGAGCAAATACCGAAATTCTAAACTACCTGTTATCCAATAAAAACCTAAGATTCCTAACAATAAACCAAAATCCCCTACACGATTAGTTACAAAAGCTTTTTGACAAGCACTTGCTGCAATTGGTCGTGTGAACCAAAACCCTATTAATAAATAAGAACACATTCCCACAAGTTCCCAAAAAATATAAATTTGTATCAAATTTGAACTAGTAACTAATCCCAGCATAGAAGTATTAAAAAAACTCATATAAGCAAAAAATCTCAAATATCCTTGATCGTGATACATATACTTGTCACTATAAATAAGAACCATGATTCCAACAGTAGTAATTAGTATTGACATAATAGAAGTAAGTGGATCGATCAAGTATCCAAACTCTAAGGAAAAATCATTATTGATGGTCCAAGACCATAGATATTGATAGATAAAACTTCCATTTATTTGTTGAATAGACAGATTGACTGAAAACACCATAGCTATACTTAAGAGTAAAACACTAGGAAAAGCCCACATGCGACGAATATTTTTTGTTGCTGTCGGAATAAGTAGAAGTCCAAATCCTATTGACATAGTAACTGGAAGTGGAAGAAAAGGTATTATCCACGCATATTGATATGTATGTTCCATAAGAAAAGAAACTCTTTTTTCTTATAATTTTAAATTGTTCTCGATTCACCAATTCTTATCTTTTTTATCCTTTTAGAAAGGAACAATAATAAAAGAAATCAACAAAAAAAAGATATGAAAAAAAAGTAAAATATTGGGATTCTTAATTATTCTGATTTTTTTTTTTCAGATATTAGAAATATTCCAAAATTGACAATTGGTTGGTCAAAAAATATGACCAAATAACTATGTAAAGGTAAAGGCGATTACCTAGTAGTTATTTTAACTAAGAAAAGATTAAAGGAATATGAGATTTTTTAATAATTTTCTTACTACTATTATTTAGTAGATTTTGTATTTATTAGATTTTTTTATTTTTTTTTTGTGATTAATAAACATATTTATTATACTATAATAGTATAATAAATATATTATATAGTATACTAAATATAGTAAGGAAAAAGAGTTAGACCAAAAAAAGAGTACTTTTTTTATTCAAATATGGATCATAGTATCTATATTCGAATTAAAAAAATTATCCACATACACGAAATAAGTATAGATAATAACTAAAAAGAACGATCTATTTTGAAGAATACATGTCTTTCACATACAACGATAAAAGGAGGAACCCCCCTTTTTTGA